ATTCTGTTTACTGAATCACATAAAATTTTAGCCAACTCCATATAATATATGTATTTCATACGTATGAACGGAGACGAGACGGAGGAATGAAGAGCATTTTCGACGCAAGTTCGAATTTGCGACAGGATAGGTAAAAATAGAAATAAATTGATCAAATATTCCTGGAAAAATTCTGTCACTTATACTTAATGGAGTCTTGTATAGAATATCAAAATTGATCCAATTTCTACCTATTATTATGATATTACGATCTGATGGGATACCAACAAAAAAATAAATGGTTCAATCTCCTCTCTATGAATGAGATAAAGACAGAATAATCAAAAGTAGTATAGAGTTTCCTTTTTTTAACACACTAATTCAAAAAAGAATTCGCGGATTCTTTTTGGTAGTGAGTGGGATTTATAGAATACGATAAAATTGCGTTGCGTAATATAATATAAATATACTAAGAATTGTATTTATTAAGTACATGCTGATACGGCTATCTATCTAGCCATATATCACAACTTTTATTGAAATTTCACTTGGGACAACATGGGCCACACTCCATCAAAATTTGTATTTTCTATTCAATATATTCAAATATTCAATGAAAAATTGAAACAGGATGATTCTCTATAGGGATATGTACATAAGAGAGAGATCCGGCTTGGTATCTAGGTAACAATTTCTGTTCTGGGATTTACATATATACATATATGTTGTTATAATTGAAATTGAAAAGGATTGATTATTGAAAAAATGAATACTGATTAGTCATATTAGTCATAAATTAATTTGATTTTATGATTTTCTTTTGCCATTCAAGGAAACCAAATTTCATTGGAGATAAAAATGGAAGAACCATTCACTAATTCAAAGTAAATTGTTAATGGTTCTGATTTGCCTCAGTCTGTGACCGGAAATCCATTTTTTCTACTCTCAATAAAAAAAAAGAAGGGAAGTTTTTAAGCTTGAGATACAATCAATCGAAGAGAATAATATAAACTAGATCCAATAAAAAAAAAAGAATTAGTAATAGAAATAGAATATAGATAATATTTTTATCTATTTTGGACCGAATTTGGCGGCATGGCCAAGTGGTAAGGCGGGGGACTGCAAATCCTTTATCCCCAGTTCAAATCCGGGTGTCGCCTGATCAACAAAAGATCGGGGATTTCTTATCCTGTTGATCTAAATTCGATGAATTTTTGCTCCGCAAGAAGCAGAGGCAAAGGACTAAGCGGACGTGTCAATACTTGATTTTTATAACCCATAGCATAGGTTTTATAAAAGACTGTAATTTTTTTTTCTCAAAATCTGGGTGTAGCCCAAACAAACCGGTATCAATAGGGATGAAGCAACTCTCACTTATTAATTTAACGATAGGTTCGGGCCATTTATTTTATTTAATTGAAAAATCAAATAAACGGCGAGAGTCAATTCAGGGATTCAGAACTAAGGTCGGAAATCTCGGTATCCGAGGGTTCCTAAAGGGCACTCCTTTTTTGGTACTAGAATTGAAGAAGAGATTATACGATATCATATCAAGATCTCTTAAACTGCCCTTATTAAACAAAGTAGTGTCTCGCGATACCGTCTGGTATTAAATTAGATCGGATACGATGATGGGAAATCTATTTAGGAGTTGTGGAAAGGCCCGAAGATACTTTTTATCCAGACTCACGAGAGGCTATGAGTGCTCAGACATGCAATCAGAATGGTTGGTCTACTCTTATTTTTATAGAGTAAATAGAGTAAAGTTCAAAGTTGAAAAGAAAAAATGTATGTAGGAATAGTGGTGGTGGGTTCTCCCGATTCTTTCACAGAAAGAAAGACAGTAAGCTTAGATCAAATAGGAAATAGAGGTATCTGATAGATAGTTATCTCTCTTGATGGTATATTTTTATGCTTTTTGCTTAGTAAAGAAAGATATCAAAACAAACAAAGGGTCTTACTATTCTTACTCTTACATGCTCCACTCCATTAGAGGAGCATTCCTTTGCTATTTCCAAAGAAAAAACGTGTGTATCATCGTATTTGTACTTAATGCTTCCTGATTCTAGCAGAAACCCTAAAATATAGAAACTTGTTACGAGTGTATTCATTGAATTGGTTTGGTTCATCAACAGTCTTAACTCAGAATCCTATTTTGACTCTGCGCCATTGATTCCACTATGATTATTAATCAATAACAGAATAATTCCTTCATAGAAATAGGGGCATAATTCACATGGATATAGTAAGTCTTGCTTGGGCTGCTTTAATGGTAGTCTTTACATTTTCCCTTTCACTTGTAGTATGGGGAAGGAGTGGACTTTAGGGCTGGGGGCACTACTAATTGAGTAATCGATTGCTCAATCGAACTGTATCAACTCTTTATTGATCATTTTTCGAAGCCTTAAAAAAAAATCTCTTCAAAATTGTACTTGAATACAGTAATGAAAGATTATCATCATTGTATTTCGAAACTCAAAGAAAGTCGTTCCGCTATTACGACAATACATATTTGCTTTCTGCTGGAAACGAAGCGATTAGTGATTGTCCAAAAAGGTCCTACACATAAATAACACAAAATAAAATTGGATCTTTCTTCGACCATATATCACACATTTAACATTTGTTTTAGACTCCTAGAAATGTTTTTATGCTTTTTTTGACCCATTTCATGTTTAAGCATGAAAAATGGACAGGCTCTATTCTACTCCTTTTCCAAATAAAATCCGAAGAGGTTACCATATAACTCCGCGGATCATCCCTTAATTGTGACTTCTTGAGATGGGAAATCAAAATAAAAGAAATAGAATTAGAGTGCTATCTATATGTACATCTAATATATGTACATATTGTAATTTGATCTATATGAAGCCTATATTCGTATACAATACAACTTTATATAATAAAAAATAGTATACAATACTAGCCAGTGTGGTAGAAAGAACTATAGTTCTTTCTACCACACTAGCTTATTAGATACTTACTAAGATACTTCTGATTCCAGCCGAATCATTTCATTTAAGACTTAGAGTTTGAATCCCTTTCTTTCATTTCTTAAATCATTGATAAGAATTAATAATTCAAATTAATCATTTTGGCTAACTGTTTTTACATAGATGATAAGTAAAAAAGCAGTAGGAACTAGAATGAACAGTGCAGTAGCAATAAGTGCGAGAATATTGACTTCCATAATCTTCTTTTTTTTGTTTCGCAATAACTCGGGATCTAATCCCATAGAGATGAGAAATTTGACTCTTGTAAATTCAATGGGATGAATTACATCCTGATAATACTGAATCAGATCAATATTATGAATAATAATTTCTGATCTATCAAATGAATTCATCGTCGAAAATGAAATAGTATAACATAGGAAGATCTTTTATCCATACTAAATAAAAAATACCATTTTTGATTGTATCAGAAATACCCGCCGTTGGATTTTCGTCCCCTTTTTGCACTTTTTCTTTTCTATAACCTAGCATCTTCCTTATACAACTTTTCTACTTATACATAGAATTATGTACATAAAATTATGAAGTATCATATGATATGACCAGTATTCTCTGGGTCATACACAGATCCAAACAGTATAAGTGAGATAGAAAAAAGAAAGGATTAAGGATAAAAAATCGAATATTCGAACAAATGAAATTTACTAAGAATAAGAAAGGGGACGTTGCTTGGTTGGTCTTTTCTTTTATTTAGTATCCTCTCTTTATTGGATTGGGATTGGAACGTATACATGAAAAACGCAGTATGCAATTTGAATGAGAATGAAATAGATTGTTTCCAATTAGTATTAATAATTGAGGATACACAAAAAAAAGTAGGAATTTAGAAAGGATGTGCTTTAACCTGAAAAGTACTTCTCCGGGTAATTAAATTCTATTTATATTAAGTGTATCGTACAATAAACGAAGACAATTTATGTCTGTACTCCCCATAAAAATATGGGCACTCTATTTCATTTCATTGATCAAGAACAATCGAAAAAGAAAGTGAGTATAGTATCTCTTAAATTTAAAATACTGAATATAGTCAGTCTGAATATAGCAATACTACCGATTGTACTAATCTACATATGTCTCTCCCTTATCAATCAGTACTAGTGAAAGAAATTCCCCTATTTGTCTGATGATAAATGCGAAACAAAAGAAATAAAAATCCCCCCCCCTACCCTTTTCCCTTTTTCTGTCGGATCGATCGTTGCCTGAACTGAAGGAATCCTATCCTTCCCTTCGTTATATCGAATAGTATGAGATGCTTCATGAATGAAGCATCAAACAAACAAAAAAAAAAACGTTCTAATTCTATAGAATTAGAACATAGATAGAAAGACTTTTCCGATCTAGCCATACCATTAGATTATATTGACAATTCCAAAAACTGTTCATACTATCATCATAGTATGATGACGGTCGGGCGGATATGCCCCCATCGTCTAGTGGTTCAGGACATCTCTCTTTCAAGGAGAAAACGGGGATTCGACTTCCCCTGGGGGTAGGGTACTACGAAAGGAAGTTGATCATGGATTATCAATAAGCCTAGAATGAATTCTTCCTGGGTCGATGCCCGAGCGGTTAATGGGGACGGACTGTAAATTCGTTGGCGACATGTCTACGCTGGTTCAAATCCAGCTCGGCCCAAAAATTCACCGTTCCATGAGAAGGAAACAGAGATGCCTGATCCGTAGAAATAAAGAAAAAGGGTCAATTTTTTTGCTCCATCTATATTTTTTTTCTCATCTCATTGAAAGATTGATTATCTATTTTTAACAATAAAATAAAAAATCACTAGTTACTAATAATCCGCGCTACTCTCACAAAAGCCCGTGTTTATGTGGATATGATATCAATATATCATTCGCGTATCCGTTACGTTACAACATGACAAGTAGAATGTTCTTATGAAACCATAAGAATATGTATGCTATACACCTCGCTGGGATTGTAGTTCAATTGGTCAGAGCACCGCCCTGTCAAGGCGGAAGCTGCGGGTTCGAGCCCCGTCAGTCCCGA